TCATTCATTTCATAGGGAACTCAAAAGGGGCTCTATTTCATTATATTCTATCTATATCCCAATTCCATTCATTTAATATCCTTTTGGTATCATTATATATCATTATATTAAGTCTAAGAGATGTCATTCAATCGAAGAAGATGGGATTATTGACATAAGGGATGTCACTTATAGTCTATCTGTTTCTATATATGTATATGTAAATATGTATATGTAAGGGTAAAATTAAAAAAAAAAATAATAATCAATAAATTAAATAATAATGTTTATAAAGAATTAACCATTTCAATATAAATGCAATCAAAAATAAAAAGGAGGTTTTGTAATGATTTTTCAATATTTTCGACTAGGAAATCCATTATCTTTATGCATGAAGATAATAAATTCTGTAATTGTGGTCGGACTCTATTATGGATTTATGACGACATTCTCCATAGGAACCTCTTATCTCTTCCTTCTACGAACTCGAGTTATGGAAGAAGGAACTGAGAAGGAGGTATCAGCAACAACCGGTTTTATTATGGGGCAGCTCATAATGTTCATATCGATCTATTATACGCCTCTACATCTAGCATTGGGTAGGCCTCATACACTAACTGTCCTAGTTATACCGTGTCTTTTCCTTCATCTCGTCTGGAACAATTACAAAGACTTTTTGGATTATGGATTTACTACAAAAAATTCAGTGCGTAATCTCAGCATTCAATGTGTATTCCTGAATAATCTAATCCTTCAATTATTCAACCATTTCATTTTACCAAGCTCAACGTTAGCCAGATTAGTTAACATCTATATGTTTCGATGCAACAACAAGATGTTATTTGTAACAAGTAGTTTTGTTGGTTGGTTAATTGGTCACATTTTTTTCATGAAATGTGTTGAATTGGTATTATTCTGGATACGACAAAAAAATAATTACATTGGATATAAGAAGTCTAATAAGTACCTTGTGTCAGAATTTCGCAATTCTATCTTTAGTATTCTCTTATTTATCACCTGCGTCCACTATTTAGGCAGAATGCCGTCACCTATTTTCACTAAAAAACTGAAAGAAACCCCAAAAACAAAACAAGAGATAGAAAGTGAGGAAGAAAGCGATGTAGAAACCACTTTCGAAACGAAGGAAACTAAAAAGGAACAAGAGGAAGCCAATGAAAAAGACCCTTATGATCTGGGCAAAGTGAATGGAAAAGAAATACCCTTTTTATCGTTTGAAAAACCTTTTGTAACCTTTCTTTTCGATTATAAAAGATGGAATCGACCTTTAAGATATATAAATAAAAAAACAAATCAACTTGAAAATACAAATCCTGTTCAGCAAAAAATGTCACAATATTTTTTTTACATATGTCCAAATGATGGACAACAAAAAATGTCTTTTACATATCCACCTAGTTTAGCTATTTTTTCAGAAATGATAGAACAACATTTTTTGTTGTATACTACGGAAAAGCTATCCCATAAAGAGTTATATAATTATTGGGTTTATACCAATGAGAAAAAAAAATGTATCTTAATAAATGAGCTAATAAGTCGACTAAAAACTCTTGAAAAAGAAAACGAAACTTTTGTTATAGATATTCTTAAAAAAAAAAACCGATTATGCAACGATGATGAAAATAAACAAAAATATTTACCTAACCAATATGATCCTTTTTTGAATGGACCCTATCGTGGAACAATAAAAGAATTCTCTTTGGAGTCAAGCATTCCTGATTTAATTCTTTCTCCAGAAAATTACATAGAGAATTTTTGGAGAAATAAGATTCATGATCTACTTTATCCAAATTATAAAAATTCTCTAGAATTGAAATATCAAAATAATAATGATATAGAATCTATAAAGGGGAAATTTTCTTTTGATTTTGAACTTCCCAAAAATTTGAATGAAGAAATCGATAAACCAGTGCCTCGATGGTCATATAAATTAATCACTGAATTAGAAAAAGAAGAACTAAAAGCAAAAGAAAAAAAAGAGAAAGAAGAAGAAGAAGAAAAAGAAGAAGAAGAGGAAAAAAAAAGGGAGGAAGACGCTGGGATTCGTTCAAGAAAAGCTAAACGTGTGGTAATTTATAACGATAAGGATGAGGATGCTGATACTACTACTAATAGTAGTAATAGTAATAGTAAAACTAATAGTGCTAAAGAAAAAAAAGAGAAAGATAAGGATTCCGGGGAAGAAATAGCTTTGAGACGTTATTCTCAACAACCGGATTTCCGTCGAGCGCTAATTATAGGATCCATGCGTGCTCAAAGACGTAAAACACTTATTTGCGAACTATTTCAAGCAAATGTACAATCCCCCCTTTTTTTGGACCAAATAGACAAGATCCCTAAAATTCATATTTTTGAAATAATTAATCTCATTTTTCAAAATTGGTTCAGAAAAGAGCCAGAATTTCCATTTGTGGATAACGAAGAAGCAAAAGAAATAAAAAACAAAATTGAGGAAAATGAACGTATAACAATATCGGAAGCTTGGGATACTCTTCCATTTGCTCAAGCAATAAGAGGATCCATGTTAGTAACACAATCCTTATTTAGAAAATACATTGTATTACCTTCATTAATAATAGCTAAAAACGTGGGTCGTATGTTATTATTTCAATTTCCTGAGTGGTATGAAGATTTTAAAGCTTGGAATAAGGAAATGCATGTTAAATGCACTTATAATGCTGTTCAATTATCCGAAACAGAATTTCCTCAAAATTGGTTAACAGATGGTATTCAGATAAAGATTTTATTTCCTTTTTGTTTGAAACCTTGGCGAACAGCGAACAAAAAACAAAAAACCGAGAATTTTTGTTTTTTAACAATCTGGGGAATGGAAACAGAAGTGCCTTTTGGGTCTCCCAGAAAGAAACCCTCTTTTTTTAAACCCATTTATAAAGAATTTTATAAAAAAAGGCAAAAACTAAAAAAAAACGTTAAAGAAATGTCTTTTTTAATTTTTGCCTTTTTTTATAAAATTTTTAAAGAAAGAATAAAAATAAAATTGTTTATAAAAGTTACAAAAGAAAAAATAGAAAGTATAGTTTTATTTATAAAACAAGTTATAAAACAAATAGTGGAAAAATTAAAAAAGGCAAGTCCCATTTTCATATTTATATTCAGAAAAATAAAAGTAAATAAACCAAATGCAAAATATTCTAAAATTAACAATAAAATGGATCCAGAATTGCCCATACCAATTAAATTCACAACCATTTTACTCTTAGAAAAACAAACAAAAGATCTTTCTAATAGAGTAATTATACTGAAAAATCAGATAGAACAAATTAAAAACGAAAAGAACAAAATAGTTCTAACTATTGCTAAGAATAAATCCGAATTACTTAAAGAATTTTGGAGAATATTAAAAAGAAACAATATTCGATTAATATATAAATCAAATATTGTTTTAAAATTTTTTATTGAAAAAATATACATTACTATTTTACTACGTACCATTAACATTTATAAAGTCAATATACAATTTATCTTTGAATCACTAAAAAAAATTCTTAAAAAATACATAATTTATGACAATAAAAAAAATAAACAAGGAATTTATGAAATAAACAAAAATGCAATGAACTTTATTTTGACTTTAAAAAATGCATATAATAAAAATAGTAATTATAACTTATCTTCCTTGTCCCAAGCATATGTATTTTACAAAATATCACAAACTAAATTAGTTAACAGTTATTACTTGAAATCTATACTAATATATCATGATACTTATCCATTTTTTAGTGCAAAGATAAAGGATTATTGTACAGCGCAAGGAATATTTGATGCAAAATCAAGAAATAAGAAAATTCATAACTCTAAAATAAATGAATGGAAAAATTGGTTAAAACACCATTATCAATACAATTTATACCATACCATTTGGTCTGATTTACTAATAAAAAAATGGAGAAATAAAGTAAATCAAGGGTATAAAATTCAGAAAAAAAATTCAATAAAATTGGATTCAGATAAATTTACTTTATATAAAGATAAAAAAGAAACAAACCAATTGATTTACAAGGAAGAAAATTATTCTAGAGTGGATTCACTAACAAGTAAAATATATATATATACCAAACAATATGAATATGATCTTTTATCATATGAACATATGAATTATATGGAGAGTAATTCATCTCTTTATGTTCGAAGATTACAAATAAACAAAGAACAAGAAATGCCATATAATTTCAATATATTAAAACTTTATCCATTAGTAAGTATAGCAATTAGTGATTATCTAGAAAAAGGACATAGTATGAAAAAAAATCTGGATAGAAAATATTTTGATTCTAGAAGTCTTCATTTTTTTAGTCAAAAGAATAAAAAGAATACCGATATTAAGACCTGGACCAATGCGCATATTGGTACTGAGATTAATAAAAATACTAAGACTAAAGAAACTAATGACTATCACAAAATTAAAAAAGGGGGGGATTTTTCTCTTATGATTTATGAAATTTATGAAAAAGACAAATTATTAAAAAAAAAAAACTTTTTGGATTGGATGGGAATGAATATGAATGAAGAAAAACCCTATACTAGCATATCAAATTTAGAACCTAATTTAAAACCCTGGTTCTTTACAGAATTTGTGTTACTGTTTAATACATATAAGATTAACCCACAAACTATACCAATCAAATTACTTTTTTTTGATTTCTATGAAAATATTAGCCAATATGAAAATATTAACATAGATCAAAAAAAAAATTTGCGAAAAGCATCTAATCAAAATCAAAAAGAATATATAGAATTTTCTAATTCAAAACAAAAATTCAATGAAGAACGAAGTCAAGAAAATCTTAAAATTGATTCAATAAAACAAAACAAAAATCAAGATAAAAATCAAGATGCTGAAAAAAATATTAAAAACACTATTGAAAAAATTGAAAAGGAAAAGGAGGAAAAAAAATGGAAAGACAAGGATAAAGAAGAACGCCATGCTTTAATGCAAAAATTTTTGCTTTTTCAATTAAGATTGGATCACCCATTCAATAAAAGAGTAATCCGTAATATTAGGGTGTATTGTTTACTACTTAGACTGATAAATTTACAAGAAATTGCTATATCCTCAGTTGAAAAGGGGGAAATGCGTTTGGATATAATGACGATTAACAAAGAACAAAATACATCTAAAGAATTCATAAAAAACGGAATATTGATTATCGAACCCAAGCGCCCCTCTCTAAAAAAGTATGGAAAGTGGATTATATATCAAATGATAATGACGGATTTTTCATTAATCGATAAAAGTAAGGATCAAACTAATAAAAAATACAGAAAAGTAAGATATGTTGTTGAGAAGAGGAGCCCGGGTAGATTTATTTCACAATATAGCAATATACTTGTGAATGCGAACAAAAATAATTATTCCTTTATTATTCCTGAAGATATTCTATCCCTTAGGCTTCGCAAAGAATTGAGAATTTTGACTTGTTTCAATTCCAGTAATTGTAATGTTGTAGATAGAAATATAGTATTTTCTCATAAATACAACATAGAAAAATACAGAAAATTTTGTAATGAGCATAATAATTTTAAAACAGATACAAATGCATTTCTTAAATTCAAGGTGTTTCTTTGGCCAAATTTCCAATTAGAAGATTTGGCTTGTATGAATCGTTATTGGTTTAATACTAGTAATGGTAGTCGATTAAGTATAGGGCGCATTTATATGTATTCTATATTCCTAATTATTTAAGAAATACTAAAGAAATTTTTCTTTAGTATCAGTATTATAATATCAATAAAAATTAGAGTTTGTATGCATTATTTTACTGCTTTACCCTGATACATAATATTGATCATCTATTGGTTGAATTCCATTTTTACTGATCTGTGAATACAGAGAGTTTATTTCGATATATCGAAATAAACTTTTCCTATTGTATTTCGATATAAAGAAAAATAATACCATACAAAATACAATAATAAATAAAGTAGTATAAAAATATATCTGTATAAATAAATATTTATTTTGTATTATTGTGGGTACTAAAAAAAAAAAGAAATAATAAAAAAGTGGTAAAAGAATTATTATTTTTTCTGATTATTAAAATACAATACATAAAAATAAATAAAAAATACATCAAATTCTTTTTTTTATGATTAAAGATTCATTAAGCTTCGTTTTTTCACAAGAAGAAAAAAAAGAAAACAAGGGTTCTATTGATTTTCAAATATGGAGTTTAACCAATAAAATACGTAAACTTACTTCACATTTAGAATTGCACAAAAAAGATTTTTTATCGCAAAGAGGTCTACGAAAAATTATAGGAAAACGTCAACGACTTTTAGTTTATTTGTCAAAGAAAAATAGAATAAGTTATAAGAAACTAATTGGAGAGTTGGATATTCGGGAATCAAAAACTCGTTAATTTATTAATTTCAGAATTGAGAATTCGTTTCTATTTTTGATTATTAGTTATGTGAACCCATATTGGATTATTTATACAGAGGAATGTAAAAAATAGGCGAAAACAAAACAATTATAAATTATACAATATTTACCTTATCCTTATGTAAACACGTTGCTATTATTTAGCTACTACGTTTACAGAAGCAATAACAATAAATGTGTCAGAACATTTAGAAAATATTCAAGTTCTGCAAAGATCCAGCTACTATTACTATAGAAAATAAATAAGAGTAATTGTGCTATAGCTAAGTCTATAGTTTCTCATTTGTTATGTGTCTTGGTTCTTTTACGGCGTATATTGGTGCACAGACTCCTTTTTTCTAGTTTTTTAAAGAAACAGAATTGATATATGATCTATTTGAAACTTACACAGGTATGCAAATTATGCATCAACAAACAATACGATCCACAAGATACAATACATAATACATTGGGCAAAGTTTTGTAATTACGTTATTTCATACAAATTACAAATAGACTTACGGTAACTATACAATACCTTTATGAAAAATAAATTGCATCGGAAGGGTTTCGTGAGCGAATCCCACTTTGAATTTTATAAATGTATTGCTTGTGAAGTATGTATGCCCTATATATCTACCTGTTGTTGATTGGAGATTGGAAAGAAATATTAAAAAGAAACAATTATTTCATTTAATTATAGTATTTTTTTGAGTCTGTATATTTGGTGATAACTGTGTTGAATATTGTTCAACAAACTATTTATCAATTTATCAATGCCATAAGAATATAAACTTTTGACTTATGATCGACACGAGTTAAATTATAAGCAAATTGCTTTGGAACGATTACCTGTATCAGTAATTGTGGATTATACAACGGAAAGAGTTTTGATTTGAGTCAAATTCAAAACGGGGAACCTTTGATTCAAGAGAACAATTATTACTTAGCATTAGCATTTAGAATTCAATTAGGAATTCTAAATGCTAATGCTAAGTAATAACAAGTAATTGAGAAAATTAATTGATAAAATGGTTATTAAAATAAATACTATTTGAGTTAAGTCGAATATTAGAGAACTACTTCTTTTGCACTCTTTTGCACATATACACATATCTATT